TAAAATTCATTATGTGAGGTATGACTATGAAAAGAGGCATAAGTCGAGCTACAAGAAAAATTCCCGCTGCTACCATCGTAGCAGCATGTATAAGGGCCGAAATAGGGGTCGGCCCTTCCATTGCATCAGGTAACCATACATGAAGGGGAAATTGTGCAGATTTAGCAATCGCACCGGCAAATAATAGAACAGCGCACAAAGTAACAAATACAAAATTGACCTCATTATTAGAAATCAAGTTATTGAATATTTGGAATAAATCACGAAATTCGAAACTCCCCGTTATCCAATAAAACCCTAAAATGCCTAATAATAAACCAAAATCGCCAACACGATTAGTTACAAACGCTTTTTGACAAGCCTTTGCTGCAAGAGGTCGTGTGAACCAAAATCCTATTAATAGATACGAACATATTCCAACTAATTCCCAAAAAATATAAATTTGTATCAAATTTGAACTAGTAACTAATCCCAACATGGAAGTACTGAAAAAACTCATATAAGCAAAAAATCTCAAATATCCGTGATCATGAGACATATAATTATCACTATAAATAAGAACCAGAATTCCAACAGTAGTTATTAATATTGACATAATAGAAGTAAGTGGATCGATCAAGTATCCGAATTCTAAAGAAAAATCATTATTGATAATCCAAGACCATACATATTGATAGACAGAACTGCTATTTATTTGATGAATAGACAGATTCATGGAAAAAATCATGACTATACTTAACAATAAAACGCTCTGAAAAGCCCACATACGACGAAGACTTTTTGTTGCCGTCGGAAAAAGAAGAAGTCCCAACCCTATTAACATAGGAACTGGAAGTGGAAGGAAAGGTATTATCCACGCATATTGATATGTCTGTTCCATAAAAAAAGTTTTTTATTCTTAATTAATTGTTTCCGATTCACCGGATCTTACCTCTTTCGAAAAGAGTCAATAAAAAATAAAGATATGCACTAACTTATTTAATAATTTGATATTAGTATTTATTCTGAGGCTTTTCAAAATCGTTCAAATATTCAAAAAAAGAAGTTACAATTGGTCAAATGATATGACCAAGTTACATATAAAAAACGAATACTATAATAGGAAAATGCAAATATAAATTATTATTACGATAATTTATATTCATAGAGCAAGGATAAAAAATTACGCAAAAAAGGGTACTTGATGCTAATATGAATTATAGGATTAACTAAGGTCATCGGTCTAATGAAATAATAAATCTTCATTTTAGTTTGTTTATTTCAACTCATTAACTAATTCATTATGGGATTGATTGTTTTCCATTTCAATCAAAAGGATTTATTAGTAAACGTTAGAATATTATAGATCTAAAATGATATTTTTTTATTTTATCGGGAAATGATAAAACATTACTGAGATATTTTTTTATCAAACCACGTATCCTTTAACAGATTTATTAATAGTCTCATTCGAATTTAACAATTGAATTTAGGTGTATTCTTTCCTCGAGTTTGACTAAAAAAAGCCTCAAGTTTTTTATTAGGCAAAAGTTTACAATCCTTTGAGGTATTTTATTACATGTAAATAAAGTATAGAATGATGAAAATCAAGGTCTTTTAGGTTCTTTATTTATTTATTTTATTAAGTTTTATTTATATGACATAGCGTATTCTAAAGATATAAATTTGAGAGATAAAGAACGAGAACTAAGAGTTCCAATCCAAAGATTTTTGGTTTTGCGAATCTTGTATTGTCTGGAATCAAAATTTTATTATTTCGAGTAATTTTTGATACAATTTGCAGAGATCTTTCACATATCTATATTTATTTTTTATGAAGAGAATATTATTTAGAGAAAAAATAGATAATGAATAAGAAATAATAATTCGTTTTGAACAATAGATGTCTTTCACATCCAACTATAACAATGAGTAATTTCTTCATTTTTAAATGGCAGTTCCAAAAAAACGTACTTCTATATCAAAAAAGCGTATTCGTAAAAATATTTGGAAAAGGAAAGGATATTGGGCGGCGTTAAAAGCTTTGTCATTAGGGAAATCTCTTTCTACCGGGAATTCAAAAAGTTTTTTTGTACGACAAACAAATAAGTCCTAAAATATTGGAATAATCGGAATGGATTTTACTCGAAAAATTGGCTCAGTAATTTGTTAATATAAAATTCACAATTGGCAGTCCCTATTCTAATCAATATGAAATAGACCAGGTTTCAATCTTAATCTTCATTCTAAAAAAAAAGAATACAGAAAAAAATACAAGATTTTTTATTTATTTTTCGTATATTTTCACTCACATTGTGGTGGTGGGGAGTCTTATTTTCCCCATCGACCTTTACAATAATGAAAAATTTTTATCTTTCTCGAGAAGGGCAGATAGAATATTTTTCGTTAAAATTAATGAATTGTTGAAACTAATGGATTCCATGTTAAAAAATTTTTATTTTTGATAACTTTCTGACTTCTTAATTTATCGGAATTACTATATGGATTTCCGATATATCTC